AATAGATTGCCTGATAAAAGGGTTACTTTGATAGAGTAAATTATATAATAATTTTATTATATCTATTAAATTATATTTAATAGAATTAAACTATTCCTAAAAGTATCAAAAACTTTTGTGCTTCTTACACTAAAATATATTAATAATTTGTTTTTTTACATTTATATAAGTTATAAAATTATTTTTTTAATATTAACTAAAAAAGATAAGCTAATAAAGCTAATAGGTTCATACCCTATTTATAAAGGTTTTAATCCTTTTCTTTTTAATTATTAAAAATTCTTATAAATTTTTATTTATCATTTTTATAATAGTAGGTACATTAATTGCAGTATCTTCTTCTGCTTGATTTAGAATTTGAATAGGTCTAGAAATCAATTTATTATCTTTTATTCCCTTAATAATAAGATCAAAAAATTTATTTTCTTCAGAATCTTCTTTAAAATATTTTCTAACGCAAGCTTTAGCTTCTGCAATTTTTTTATTTGCTATTATTATTTTATATTTATTTTTAAATTTCAAAATTAATCTTTTATATTTTAATTATATATTAATTTCTTCAACAATAATGTTGAAAATGGGAGCAGCCCCATTTCATTTTTGATTCCCAAGAGTAATAGAAGGCTTAAACTGATATTCTAATCTTTTACTAATAACATGACAAAAAATTGCCCCTTTAATAATTATATCATATACAATTAATTTAAATTTATTAATTTTTGTAATTATTTGCTCAATGATTTTTGGGAGAATTGGAGGTATTAATCAAACTTCATTACGTAAACTTTTAGCATTTTCTTCAATTAATCATTTAGGTTGAATAATTGCAGGAATAATTAATAATGAAACTATCTGATTTTCCTATTTTTTATTTTACACTTTTTTAAATTTTAGCGTTGTAAATTTATTTAATAATTTTAAAATATTTCATATTAATCAAATATTCAATATATTTCAAAATAATAATTTTTTTAAAATTTCATTATCTATTTTAATAATTTCATTAGGAGGATTACCTCCATTTTTAGGATTTTTCCCTAAATGAATAATTATTGAAACTTTAATTAAAAACAACATATACTTAATTTTAACATTTATGCTTTTTTTAACACTAATTACTTTATATTTTTATTTACGTATTTGTTATACATCTCTTTTACTAAATCATGTAAATATAAATTGAAATTTTAAATTTTCTTTATTAAATAAAAAAATAAAGCTGATACTATTTGTTAATTTTATTTCAATAATAGGGTTATTTATAATTAATCTTTTATATATATTTATTTAAAACTTCTTACTTAAAAGTTTTAAGTTAAATAAAACTAATAGCCTTCAAAGTTATAAATAAAAAGATTATTTTTAAGCTTTAATAAATTTATTTTATTCCTTTAGAATTGCAGTCTAATATCATAGTTGACTATAAAGCCCTTAATTATAGAAAATTTTGATTAAAGAAAATTAATTTCATAATTAGATTTACAATCTAATGCCTGATCTTCAGCCATTTAATCTTTATTTAGAGATGCGTATTGAATAATTGCGACAGTGATTATTTTCAACAAATCATAAAGATATTGGTACTTTATATTTTATTTTTGGAGCTTGATCAGGTATAGTAGGAACTTCTTTAAGTATTCTAATTCGAGCAGAATTAGGACATGCTGGTTCTTTAATTGGTGATGACCAAATTTATAATGTAATTGTTACAGCCCATGCTTTTGTTATAATTTTTTTTATAGTTATACCTATTTTAATTGGTGGTTTTGGAAATTGATTAGTTCCTTTAATATTAGGAGCTCCCGATATAGCCTTCCCTCGAATAAATAATATAAGATTTTGATTATTACCTCCCTCATTAACTTTATTGCTTTCTAGCTCCATTGTTGAAAACGGAGCTGGAACAGGATGAACAGTTTACCCTCCTTTATCTTCAGGAATTGCTCATGCAGGAGCTTCTGTTGACTTAGCAATTTTTTCATTACATCTTGCAGGTATTTCCTCAATTTTAGGGGCTGTGAATTTTATTACAACAGTAATTAATATACGATCAGATGGAATTACTTTAGATCGAATACCTTTATTTGTTTGATCAGTTGTAATTACTGCTATTCTTTTACTTCTTTCTTTACCGGTATTAGCGGGAGCAATTACTATACTTTTAACCGATCGAAATTTAAATACATCATTTTTTGATCCAGCAGGAGGAGGGGACCCTATTCTATATCAACACTTATTTTGGTTTTTTGGTCATCCAGAAGTTTATATTTTAATTTTACCTGGATTTGGTATAATTTCTCATATTATTAGACAAGAAAGAGGAAAAAAGGAAACTTTTGGAGCCTTAGGAATAATTTATGCTATACTAGCTATTGGTCTATTAGGATTTGTTGTATGAGCTCACCATATATTTACAGTAGGTATAGACGTTGATACTCGAGCCTATTTTACATCGGCTACAATAATTATTGCTGTTCCAACAGGTATTAAAATTTTTAGATGATTGGCTACATTACACGGAGCACAATTAAATAATTCCCCTTCTTTATTATGAGCCTTAGGTTTTGTATTTCTATTCACTGTAGGGGGTTTAACTGGGGTAGTCCTAGCTAATTCATCTATTGATATTGTTCTACATGATACTTATTATGTAGTTGCCCATTTTCATTATGTATTATCAATAGGAGCAGTATTTGCTATTATAGCAGGATTTGTACACTGGTATCCATTATTTACAGGGTTATCAATAAATGAAAAGTGGTTAAAATCTCAATTTAGTATTATATTTTTAGGAGTAAATCTTACATTTTTTCCACAACATTTTTTAGGTTTAGCAGGGATACCTCGTCGTTATTCTGATTATCCTGACGCGTATACTTCATGAAATATTATTTCTACTATTGGTTCAACTATCTCCTTATTTGGAATTCTATTTTTTTTATTTATTATTTGAGAAAGAATGATTTCAAATCGTATACCTATTTATTCAGTTCAATTAAACTCATCAATTGAATGATATCAAAAGATACCTCCTATAGAACATAGCTATGCAGAATTACCTTTATTAACTAACTAATCATTTAAATACCTAATCTAATATGGCAGATTAGTGCAATGAATTTAAGCTTCATATATAAAGTTATAACTTTTATTAGAATATATAATTAATTATTTAACTAATTTAATAAATTATATATATATATATATATATATTAATAAATAAATTTATTAATTTTATAAAATTTTAAAAAATTATTTAAATGGCAACATGATCAAATTTAGGATTACAAGATAGTAATTCTCCAATTATAGAACAATTAAACTTTTTTCATGATCATACATTATTAATTCTTATTATGATTACAATTTTAGTCGGTTATTTAATAGGTATACTCTTTATAAATAAATTTACTAATCGGCTTTTATTACATGGTCAAACTATTGAAATAATTTGAACAGTCTTACCTGCAATTGTATTAATATTTATTGCAATACCTTCTCTTCGATTATTATATTTACTAGACGAAGTTAATAATCCATCAATTACTTTAAAAACAATTGGTCATCAATGATATTGAAGCTATGAATATTCAGACTTCAAAAATATTGAATTTGATTCTTATATAATTCCTACTAATGAAATTGAACTAAATTCCTTCCGTTTATTAGATGTTGATAATCGAATTATTCTTCCTATAAATAATCAAATTCGAATTTTAGTTTCAGCAGCAGATGTGCTTCATTCATGAACGATTCCAGCTCTAGGTGTTAAAGTTGATGCTACTCCTGGCCGATTAAATCAGACTAATTTTCTTATCAACCGACCCGGATTATTTTTTGGTCAATGTTCAGAGATTTGTGGGGCTAATCATAGATTTATGCCGATTGTAATTGAAAGAATTCCTACTAAAAACTTTATTAAATGAATTTCTAATTTTTAAATAATTAACTATTATATATATATATATTATATATATATATAAATAAATTTAATTTTAAATTTAACTTCAATTCATTAGATGACTGAAAGTAAGTACTGGTCTCTTAAACCATTTTATAGTAAATTAACAATTACTTCTAATGAAAAAATTAGTTAAATAAATAACATTAGTATGTCAAACTAAAATTATTAATCTTTTAATATTTTTTAATCCCACAAATAGCACCTATTAGATGATTAATCCTATTCATTATTTTTTCATTAACTTTTTTATTATTCAATGTAGTAAATTATTTTTGTTTTAACTATAATAAAAGAATAACAAGAAAAAATTATAATCAAAAATACATAACAACAAACTTTAACTGAAAATGATAACAAATTTATTTTCTGTCTTTGATCCTTCTACAACTATTTTTAATCTCTCCTTAAATTGAATAAGAACATTTATTGGTTTAATAATTATTCCTTATTCATACTGACTTCTTCCTAATCGTTTTAATATTCTATGAAATATAATTTTATTAACATTACATAAAGAATTCAAGACTTTATTAGGGCCTAATAGACATAATGGTTGTTCATTTATTTTTATTTCATTATTCTCATTAATTCTTTTTAATAATTTTTTAGGTTTATTTCCATATATTTTTACAAGTACTAGTCATCTGACTCTAACCCTAACTCTTGCTTTACCTTTATGAATTAGATTTATATTATATGGATGAATTAATCATACACAACATATATTTGCTCACCTTGTTCCTCAAGGAACCCCTGCTATTTTAATACCTTTTATAGTTTGCATTGAAACTATTAGTAATGTAATTCGACCAGGAACTCTGGCTGTACGATTGACAGCAAATATAATTGCAGGACATCTTTTATTAACTTTAATAGGAAATACAGGAAATTCATTATCAATAATTTTAGTTAATTTTTTAATTATTAGTCAAATTGCTTTATTAATATTAGAATCCGCTGTATCTATTATTCAATCTTATGTATTTGCAGTATTATCAACTTTATACTCTAGAGAAGTAAATTAATGTCAACACATTCAAATCACCCTTTCCATCTTGTAGATTATAGTCCTTGACCTTTAACAGGAGCTATCGGTGCTTTAACCATAGTTTCTGGTCTAGTAAAATGATTTCATCAATATGATAATTCATTATTTATTTTAGGTAATATTATTACCCTATTAACAATATACCAATGATGACGAGACATCTCTCGAGAAGGGACTTTTCAAGGACTACATACATTTAATGTTACATTAGGACTACGATGAGGAATAATTTTATTTATTATTTCAGAAATTTTTTTCTTTGTAAGATTTTTTTGAGCTTTTTTTCATAGTAGCCTTTCACCTACTATTGAATTAGGTAGAATCTGACCCCCTATAGGAGTTCTTATTTTTAACCCTTTTCAAATTCCTCTATTAAATACAGCAATTTTATTAACTTCTGGAGTTACCGTTACTTGAGCTCATCATGGTTTAATAGAAAATAACCACTCTCAAACAACTCAAGGACTATTTTTCACAATTTTATTAGGGATTTATTTTACTATCCTTCAAGGATACGAATATATAGAAGCATCATTTAGAATTGCAGATGCTGTTTATGGATCTACCTTTTTTATAGCAACAGGTTTCCACGGACTTCATGTTCTAATTGGTACTACTTTCTTAATTGTTTGTCTTATTCGACATTTGAAAAATCATTTTTCTAATTCACATCATTTTGGGTTTGAAGCAGCAGCATGATATTGACACTTTGTAGATGTAGTATGATTATTTTTATACATTTCTATTTACTGATGAGGTAGATAAATTTATATAGTATATAAGTATATATGACTTCCAATCATAAGGACTAAATAATTTAGTATAAATAATTTTTACTTTATATATTATGGCTATAACTATTTTAATTATTGCAATAATTGTAATATTATTAGCATCTCTATTATCTAAAAAATCATTAAATGATCGTGAAAAAACATCCCCATTTGAATGTGGATTTGACCCAATAAATTCATCACGTCTCCCTTTTTCTATTCGATTTTTTTTAATTACAATTATTTTCTTAATTTTTGATGTTGAAATTGCCCTTATTCTGCCTATAATTATAATTATTAAAATCTCTAATTTATTTTGATGATCCTTTACAAGAATTATTTTCATTATCATTTTAATTGTAGGCCTGATTCATGAATGAAATCAAGGAGCATTAAATTGATCTATATAAAAAAATTGTTAATTTTAATTTTAAGGTTATAGTTAATTATAACATTTAATTTGCAATTAAAAAGTATTGATTCTATCAATTTTCCTTAAAATTTATTTTTAAGAATTTGAAGCGATGAATTGCAATTAGTTTCGACCTAATTTTAGGTTTTTAAAACCCGTATTCTATTAATTGAAACCAAAAAGAGGTATATCACTGTTAATGATAAAATTGAATTTTAAATTCCAATTAAGGAAATAAGTGCATCAAGAAAAAGCTGCTAACTTTTTTCTTTAATGGTTTAACTCCATTTTTATTTCTAACTGACTAATAATTAATGGATGTAAATAATCAATAAAATTATTAATATTAAATAAATAATAAATAATATAAATTTATAACTAATATAAAACTATGTTAATATTAATTAATAAAGTAAGTAATTTATTAATATATATATATATATATATATATTATATATATATATGTATATATATATATATATATATATATTTATAAATACATATTTATTATTTAAATCTTTCTATTATATACAATTGGCTATCGGTTTTGTTTATATAGTTTAAAATAAAACATTATATTTTCACTATAAAAATAAAGAATTATTTTTCTTTTATAAATTTATTCATATAAATTAATGTATATTATTCCTATATTATAATATATATACATATATATATATATATATATATATAAATATAAGGTATATAATTTAAATATTTAAAGATAATTCAATCTCTTTGACATCTTCAGTGTCACGCTCTAAATATAAGCTATTTAAATAAAAATTAATTAACTAAATATAAAAGATACTAAAATAAATACTCAAAAAATAAATATTATTAAATAAATTTTTAAGTTATTATTTTGTATAAATTGATTAATTAAGGAAAATTGTTTAATTAAAAAATAAAAATTTTGAGCCCCTATATATTCAGATCAGCCTTGATCAAAAGATTTTATAGTATTAAACCCTAGTAATAAAGGATACTTTACTAACCCTAAAGTAGATAAAATAGGTATATATCATATAGATATATTTATAAAACTAAATAAATAACAGTTTAAAGATTTATTAGAAAAATATAGGCTAACATTTCTAATCATATAACCAGATAAACCTCCAATAATACATACTAATAAAGTTAAATTTTTAAAAAAAGGGGTTAAACAAATTATATAATTAAAGGAAAATATTAACCAATTTAATATTGATCCTCCTATAATAGCTATAATTAATAAAATTAATATACTTTTTGATATAGTTCAAGCCTCATCATTTAAACAATTTAAAGAAGACTGATTTATATCTCCAGTTAATGAATAAAAAGTTAAACGAAAAGAATAGCAAACAGTTAACCCTGTCGAAAAAAAATAAAGAAAAAAAGAAAATAAATTTAAATTAGATAATATAACAATTTCTAAAATTAAGTCCTTTGAATAAAAACCAGCTAAAAAGGGTATTCCACATAAAGCTAAATTAGCAACATTTAAACAAGATGTAGTAAGAGGTATAAAATAAATAAGCCCCCCTATATCCCGAATATCTTGAGAATTTTTTATATTATGAATAATAGAGCCGGCACATATAAATAATAAAGCCTTAAATAAAGCATGAGTTAATAAATGAAAAAAAGCAAGCTTAGGAAATCCTATAGCTAAAATTCTTATTATTAAACCTAACTGACTAAGGGTAGATAAAGCAATAATTTTTTTTAAATCAAATTCAAAATTAGCTGCAACTCCTGCTATAAATATAGTTAATCCCCCTATTAAAAGTAAAAATTTTCTTAGAAATGTATCTATTAATAAAATATTAAACCGAATTAATAAGTAAACCCCAGCAGTAACTAATGTTGAAGAATGAACTAAAGCAGAAACAGGTGTTGGAGCTGCTATAGCAGCAGGTAATCAAGAAGAAAATGGAATTTGAGCACTTTTTGTCATTGCAGCTAATATAACTAAAGCTCCAATAATAATTATAGATTTATCATTTTTTATAATTTCAATATAAAAAATATAGTTTCATCTTCCATAATTCAATATCCAAGCAATAGCAACTAATAGCGCGACATCACCAATTCGATTTGATAAAGCTGTAAGTATACCGGCATTAAAAGATTTAACATTTTGAAAATAAATTACTAAACAATAAGATACTAAACCTAAACCATCTCATCCTAATAAAATTCTAATTAAATTAGGAGAAATAATTAATATTATTATAGAAAAAACAAATATAATTACTAATAAAATAAATCGGTTAATATTAATATCTTCTGCTATATATTCTTTTCTATAAAAAATTACTAAAGAAGAAATAAATAAAACAAATGATATAAATATAAAACTTATTCAATCAAATAAAAAAGTTATCACAATTGAAGATGAATTAATAACAATTAAATCTCACTCAATAAAATATACTAACTCATTAAGTAAAAAATAAATTCTAAATAAAAATATTATTATACTAATAAACATAAAAATAAAACAGTTAACAATACAAATAGAAAAATTTATCATGATCTAAAATGAACTATAATTCATAACAATGACACCACAAATCATTATTTTACTTAAACTATTTAAATTATAATCACAATAGACAAATATCTCTTTTTAAAATTAAATAATTTAATGGAAACCAATGTAAAAATAAAATCAAAAATTCTCGATTATAATTTATAGAAAACGAAAATAAAGCAGAATAAATTTTTCCTTGTTGACTAAAAGAAAATAAAAACAAGGAATAAGCAGCCCCAAAAAATGATAACAAAGAAATAAAAATAATTGAATATCATGATCAACTAATAATTCTATTTAATAAACTAATTTCCCCTAATAAATTTAAAGTAGGCGGGGCTGCTATATTTCCTGAACATAATAAAAATCATCATAATGATAATCTTGGTATAAAATTTAATAATCCCTTATTGATTATTAATCTTCGTCTTCTTACTCGCTCATAAGTTATATTAGCTAATCTAAATAGCCCAGAAGAACATAAACCATGAGCAATTATTAAAGTATAAGCTCCTCTTAATCCTCAGTAAGATAATGTTAATAACCCCCCTAAAACAACTCCTATATGAGCTACAGAAGAATAAGCAATTAATGCTTTTATATCTATTTGACGAAGACATACAAGACTAATCAAAAACCCCCCTACTAAACTTACAGAAATGAAAATAAAATTAAAATTTATACCTTCTAATAATAAAAATGGAAAAACTCGTAATAAACCATAGCCCCCTAACTTTAATAAAACACCAGCCAAAATTATTGAACCTGAAACTGGTGCTTCAACATGAGCTTTTGGTAGTCATAAATGTACTAAAAATATAGGTATTTTTACTAAAAATGCAAAAATTATTGTTAAATAAAATAAAGAATAATAAAAAGAATAATTTATTAAAATAAATATATTTATAGTAAAAGAAAAATTAAAAATATAAAAAATAGACATTAATAAAGGCAAAGAAGCTAATAATGTATAAAATAATAAATAAATTCCAGCTTGTAAACGTTCAGGTTGATACCCCCAACCTAAAATCAAAAATAATGTAGGAATCAATCTTCTTTCAAAAAAAACATAAAATAAAAATAAATTTATTGAACTAAAAGTTAAAATTAATATTAAAAGTAAAAATAAAATTAAAAATAAAAAATATTCAATATAGTTATTAAGTTTATACAACATTTCTCTTGATATTAATATTAAACTACAAATTCAAATTCTTAAAATAATTAAACCAAAAGAAATTAAATCTATTCCTAGAAAATAAGAAATACTTAAATAAAAATTACTAAATAATTCAAAGAAAATAAACATAAAAAATAAAATAAATAAAAAATTTTGAACCATTCAAAATCTTTTTTTTAATAAACATAAAGGTATTATAAATAAAATTATAAATAAAAATTTTAACATTGTAATAAAGAAAATGAATTAAAAAAATCATTACCATGAGTACGGATTATAGAGACTAAGATTGAAACACCTAAAGCCCCCTCACAAACTCTAAATGTTAAAAATATTATAGAAAAATATATTTCAAAATTTAATAAGTTTAAAAATAAAAACAACAAAAAAAAAAGAGACAAAACAATAAATTCTAATCTAAGTAAAGTAGACAATAAATGTTTTCGACTAGAAATAAATGAAACCACACCCATAAAAAATAAATACATAACAAAAAATCATTTTAAAAATATTAACATTAGTTTTAATAATTTAATAAAAATATTGGTCTTGTAAATCAAAAATAAGAAATTTTCTTTTAAAACTTCAAGAAAAAAAGAATTCTTTTTTCATTAATCTCCAAAATTAATATTTTAAATAAACTATTTCTTGTTCTTGAAATTTTTAGCTTATATCTTTACCTAACAAGACTAATATGTAGAACAATTTTTATTTTTATAAATCATCCATTAGCAATAGGATTAATATTGCTAATTCAAACATTATTAATTTGTTTATTGTCAGGAATTTTAACAAAAACCTTTTGATTTTCATATGTTTTATTTTTAATTTTTTTAGGGGGTATATTAGTATTATTTATTTATGTTACATCTTTAGCATCAAATGAGATATTTAATTTTTCAATAAAATTGTTACTATTTAGAATAATAAACTTTATAATAATTTATTTATTAATATACTGTATAGATAAAAATTTATTGATAAGTTATTTAAATAACCATGAAACAGATTATTTAAATAGAATAAAAAACTTATTAATAGAAAATTCATTAATTCTTAATAAACTTTATAGATTCCCCATTAATTTAATTACTATTATTTTAATAATTTATTTATTTTTAACATTAATTGCAGTTGTAAAAATTACTAATATTTTTGAAGGACCTTTACGACCAAGATTTTAAATAAAATAGTAAATTCGTTTATTTTAAATATTAACTAATGAATAAACCTATACGATTAAATCACCCATTATTTAAAATTATAAATAATGCTTTAGTAGACTTACCAGCTCCTTCAAATATTTCTGCCTGATGAAATTTTGGGTCTCTTTTAGGACTATGTTTAATTATTCAAACTTTAACAGGATTATTTTTAGCTATACATTATACAGCAGATATTGAAACAGCTTTTAACTCTGTAAATCATATTTGTCGAGATGTAAACTATGGATGATTATTACGAACTTTACATGCAAATGGGGCCTCATTTTTTTTCATTTGTATCTATTTACATATTGGTCGAGGAATTTATTATGGATCATATCTTTATATTTATACATGATCAGTAGGAGTATTAATTCTTTTCTTAGTAATAGGAACTGCATTTATAGGTTATGTTCTTCCTTGAGGACAAATATCTTTCTGAGGAGCTACTGTAATTACTAATCTATTATCAGCTATCCCTTACTTAGGAATTGATCTAGTTCAATGATTATGAGGAGGATTTGCGGTAGATAATGCAACATTAACTCGATTTTTTACATTTCATTTTTTACTTCCTTTTATTGTAATAGCTGCTACAATAATTCATTTACTATTTTTACATCAAACTGGTTCAAACAATCCACTAGGTATTAATAGAAATAGAGATAAAATTCCTTTTCACCCTTATTTTTCTTTTAAAGATATTTTTGGTTTTATTTTTATAATTATAATTTTATTTATATTAACAATTATTGCCCCTTATAAATTAGGAGATCCGGATAATTTTATCCCTGCTAATCCTTTAGTAACCCCTCCTCATATCCAACCTGAATGATACTTTCTATTTGCTTATGCAATCTTACGGTCGATTCCTAATAAATTAGGAGGTGTAATTGCATTAGTTTTATCAATTGCTATTTTATTTATTTTACCTTTTACTAATATTAGAAAGTTTCGAGGAATCCAATATTATTTATTTAATCAAATCTTATTCTGATATATAGTAATTATTGTTATTTTATTGACTTGAATTGGAGCACGACCTGTAGAAGACCCTTATATTTTAACAGGACAAATTTTAACTGTACTTTATTTTTCTTATTTTATTTTAAATCCTATTATTACAAAATGATGAGATAGAAAATTAAACTAATATATATATATATATATATGCATATATGTATTATTTAATCTTATTAAAATATAATATAATTTTATAAATAATTAATCAATGAGCTTGAATAAGCATATGTTTTGAAAACATAAGATAAAAAAATTTTTTTATTGATTTTATACTAAATTTTATTATTTAAATTAAATAATTAAAATTTTAAACCCTAATACTAAAAAAAGAAAATTTAAAGAAAAAGGTAAAAAACTTTTTCATGCTAAATATATTAATTTATCATATCGAAATCGTGGCAATGTACCTCGTACCCAAATAAATAAAAAAGAAATAAAAGACAATTTTAAAAAAAAAATTAAAGAATAAATATCTGACCCCAAAAAAAATAAACTGAACAATATTCTTATAAATAAAATTCTAGAATATTCAGCCAAAAAAATCAAAGCAAACCCACCTCTTCTATATTCAACATTAAACCCTGAAACTAATTCTGATTCACCTTCAGCAAAGTCAAATGGAGTACGATTTGTTTCAGCTAAAGACGTACAAAATCAAACTAACCCAATAGGAAAACATAAAATAATAAATCAAATATTTTCTTGAAATAAGAAAAAAGAATAAAAATTATAACCCCCAACTAAAAAAATTATAGATAATAAAATTAAAGCTAAACTTACTTCATAAGAAATAGTTTGTGCAACTGCTCGCAAACCACCTAATAAAGCATAATTTGAATTAGAAGACCAGCCTGCAATCATTACTGAATAAACCCCTATTCTTAAACAACATAAAAAAAATAAAACCCCTAAATTAAATCTAAATAACTTAATAAAATAAGGCATACATAATCAACATAATAAAGATAAAAATAAGGAAAAAATAGGCGAAGCATAATAAATTATATAATTTGACATAAAAGGATAAGTTTGTTCCTTAGTAAATAATTTAATTGCATCACTAAAAGGCTGAGGAATTCCTATAAATCCTACTTTATTAGGACCTTTTCGAATCTGAATATAACCTAAAACTTTACGTTCTAATAAAGTTAAAAAGGCTACCCCAATTATTACACAAATAATTAAAATTAAACTCCCCAAAAAAGGTATAATAATATCATAAATTAAAACCAATACTATTTATAATTTAAAATTATATAAATAAATTCTAAATTTATTGCATTTTTCTGCCAAAATAGTTTTAATATAATTTTATAATTTATAGATTAATGAAATTATTACACTTAATTAATTTTATTCAAAATTAAATTTAAAAATTAAATATTTGGTCCTTTCGTACTAAAATATTTTTATAAATTTAAGATAGAAACCAACCTGGCTTACGCCGGTTTGAACTCAGATCACGTAAGATATTAAAGTCGAACAGACTCAAAATTTAAACTTCTACACCTAAATTAATTCTTAGTCCAACATCGAGGTCGCAATCTTTTTTATCGATTTGAACTCTCCAAAAAAATTACGCTGTTATCCCTAAAGTAACTTAATTTTTTAATCAAAAAAATTGGATCAATTAACTATACATATAAAAATGAAAAATAAATTTAAAAGTTAAATAAATTTTAATATCACCCCAATAAAATATTTAAAAATATATAATTTAAAAAATAGGATAAAATAATTTAAAATTTAATTCTTAATTAATTATAAATTTTTTAAATATAAAGATTTATAGGGTCTTCTCGTCTTTAAACAATATTTTAGCTTTTTAACTAAAAAATAAAATTCAAATTTAAACTTTTTGATACAACATATATCTCATTCAACCATTCATACTAGTCCTCAATTAAAAAACTAATGATTATGCTACCTTTGCACGGTCAAAATACCGCGGCCCTTTAAAAATTCAGTGGGCAGGTTATACTTTTTAAAAAAAAAACAAAAAGAAATGTTTTTGATAAACAGATGAATATATACTTTTGTCGAATTAATTAAAAAATTCTTTAATTTTAAAATTAATTTTATACTCAAATAATTTTACTAATATAATCATAATAACTTTATTTTTTTTATTAAAATAAAATTTTTAATAAAATTATTAAAAATTAATTAAATATTTTATTTATAAAATAAATTATAAAATAATTTTTAAAAATAGCTATTTTTAAGCTTATTTTTTATTTATTTATTTAATAGTTTATAAAATTTTATTTAAAAGCTCATCCCTTTAAATATTAATTTAATTAAATTATTGAATTATAAAATAATATAATAATTAATTAAATATAAATTAAATTTATTTCTTAAAAAACTAGATATATTAAAAAACGAATAACATTTCATTTCTAATAATTTATAAATTAATGTTTATTTAACAACAAATAAATTAAACTATTAGATCTTTTTAACTCGAGAATAATTTTTATAAATTATTTAATTAATTATTCCTGACACTCAAGGCACAAAAAATTAATTTTTCTATTCTTAAAAAAATTTTTCAATTTATTTCAATATTTTTTTACAATACTAATAAACTATAATTAAAATTATTTGTTTTTTATAAAATACTAAAAAATTAAAACAATAAAATTATTTTTATTAAAATTAATAAATTAACCAAAAATTAATTTTTAATAAATAAATAATTATCAATTTAAAATGAATTGCACATATTTCTTTTCAATGTAAATGAAACGCTTTACTATTTAAGCTTTAAATTGTAATTCTAGATATACTTTCCAGTATACCTACTATGTTACGACTTATCTCATTTAATAAATATTAATGAGAGCGACGGGCGATGTGTGCATATTTTAGAGCTAAAATCAATAAATTTTTCTTTATATTTATTTACTATTAAATCCGCTTTTAAATCTAATTATTTATTAAATTATTCATATATAATTAATATTATTGTAACTCATTATAAGCTTAATTATAAACTGCACCTTGATCTGACATTTAATTTTATTAAATAATAAGAAAATTATTTTTCTACTAAAATATTCTTATGACGACGATATACAAATTTAATTAAATTAAGTAAGGTTTATTGTGGATTATCATTTAATTAACAAGTTCCTCTAAATAGACTAAAATACCGCCAAATTCTTTAAGTTTTAAGATTATAACAATTACTACTTAAGTTAAATATATTTATTTTTTAAATAATAGGGTATCTAATCCTAGTTTAAATTTAAACTTTTTTAGTATTAAATTTTCATTTAATAAAAATAATTTATATAATAAAATTTCACCTATAAAATATAATTTTATTTTTATATAAGACATTTTACTAAAACCAATAAAATTCATTTGTATTATTTGTATAACCGCGATTGCTGGCACAAATTTTACCAATACTAAAAATAATTTCTAAATCATGTTATTAACGAATTTTTAATATCAATCACTGCGAATAAAGAAAAATTAAATAATTTTTTAAAAATTATTTAACTTCATTATACATGTAAATAAATATTTTAATAAATTAAATTACTATTATAAAATAATTAAAATTAAAAAATTTAATTTTTATACCTTTTTTTAATTATTTAAAATTTATTAATTAATAATTAATTATTGGTTAGTAAATTTACAAACTTCCCTCCCATAAAATAAGCCAAAAATTTCTGAAAAAAAAATTCAGCCCTCAAAAACAAACATCACCCCCCTTAAGATTAATTAATTTGAAAATAATTACTATAATATAAATTAATATAGATTTATCCCTTAATAAAAATAATTAATTTTATAATACCATAATTTTTTTTTTTTTTTATATAATTAAAATTAAATTAATAGATCAAGAATAGATAATAATTTTAATTTTAAATTAGATAATAAAATTTAATAACCGAACTGAAATTTCATTTAAATATTAAAATAAAGTAAATTAATAAATTTTATTTAAACTATTTTATATTATTTAAATTAAAAATAAAACAAAAAAGCACTATTTTTTATAATTTTATTAAAAAATCTACTATATAAATAATTTATAATATAATATAAATATATAATATATAATATTTATATTAAATATATAATAAATAATTATACTA